ACCTATTTATATAACGGATCGTATGGTAGGACACAAATTGGGAGAATTCGCACCTACTTTAAATTTCCGAGGACATGCAAAAAGCGATAATAGGTCTCGTCGTTAAATTTGTTTATAGATTATTATTATTATAATAAAATAATATATATATAGATATTTATCATTGATTAGTAGGAATTGATTAGTAGGAGGCGAACTTTATGAAAACAGAAGTATCCGCTTTAGGTCAACATATATCTATGTCTGCTCACAAAGCGCGAAGAGTAATTGATCAAATTCGTGGGCGTTCCTACGAAGAAACACTTATGATATTAGAACTCATGCCTTATCGAGCATGTTATCCCATTTTCAAATTAGTTTATTCTGCAGCAGCAAATGCTAGTTTCAATATGGGTTCGAATGAAGCAAATTTAGTCATTAGTAAAGCCGAAGTAAATGAAGGTACTATCGCGAAGAGATTAAAACCTCGAGCTCGAGGGCGTAGTTTTGCCATACACAAACCTACCTGCCATATAACTATTGTAATGAAAGATATATCCTTAGGTGGATATATAGATACCGACTCTATTACGTGGTCACAAAAAAAAAAATGGAAAAAAAAAGATACAACTATGTCGTATTATGATATGTATAGTAATAGTAATGGGGGAACATGGGACAAAAAATAAATCCAATTGGTTTCAGACTTGGTACAACCCAAGGTCATCATTCCCTTTGGTTCGCACAACCAAAAAATTATTCTGAGGGTCTGCAAGAAGATCAAAAAATAAGAAATTATATCAAGAATTATGTACAAAAAAATATGAAAACATCCTCTGGCGTTGAGGGAATTGCGCGTATAGAGATTCAAAAAAGAATCGACCTGATCCAAATCATAATCTATATGGGATTTCCAAAAATATTAATTGAAAGTCGACCCCGAGGAATCGAAGAATTACAGATGAATTTACAAAAAGAATTTAATTCTGTAAATAGAAAACTTAACATTGCTATCACACGAATCGAAAAGCCTTACGGAAACCCTAATATTCTTGCAGAATTTATAGCCGGCCAATTAAAAAATAGAGTTTCTTTTCGCAAAGCAATGAAAAAGGCTATAGAATTAACTGAACAAGCGGATACAAAAGGAATTCAAGTGCAAATTGCGGGACGTATCGACGGAAAAGAAATTGCGCGTGTTGAATGGATCAGAGAAGGTAGGGTTCCACTACAAACCATTCGAGCTAAAATTGATTATTGTTCCTATACAGTTCGAACAATCTATGGGGTATTAGGCATCAAAATTTGGATATTTATAGACGGGGAATAATAAAATAAACCTTTATTTCCCTTTGCATTCTATCCGGCGATGGAACAAAAAGAGAAATTCATTTCTTATTTTTATTTTCTCTTCATTTTATTTTCGCTTCACAATAAAAAAATGAACAAACAATTATAATTCTATAGGGTTTAATAAAAATTAAATTAATTTTTTGATAAAATTGCTATGCTTAGTGTGTGACTCGTTGGTTTTTTGAGGGTTAGTAACCAGCCCCATAGTATAAACAAATAACTATAGAAGTAATAACCAACTCATCCCTTCGTATTATCTGGATCCAAAGAACCAGTCAAGATATGATATATTGTTCATATTGTTGTAGCAACTGAACTACTTTTTCATTAAAAAATCTGCTTCTAATTCTAAGTTGTCAATTCAATAGAAATAAAAAAGAAAGGGTATGGATAAATGGAAGGATGAAAGAAAGAAAGAAAAAGAATATTGATGATATAAAATTCCAATATGTAAGGTCTATGAGTCATCTCATAAAAAATATGTGTAATAAAGCATCAATAAGGATTCATCATTAAAAGGATCTGCTCATCGAACAAAAAATAAAGAGCTTCGAGCCAATAAAGACTAAGAATATTGACTCAAGAACTAATAGCTCCATTGTAGAATTCAGACCTAACCATTAAGTAAGAAGGGATGGGAACGATGGAACCTGTGAATTCAAAAGATTCTAGTGAAAATGAATTCGAACGATTCATTGATCGGGATGGCGGAACCGACCAGAAACCAATTAATCTATTCGGAAAAGTTATGAACTAATGATAAAAATGAAATAGAAATTGAAAGAGTAAATATTCGCCCGCGAAAACTTTATTTTCTTGGATTGCTAAAGTTAAATTAGGGTCAATCCAATACGATAAAGAGTAAAACAAAAGAAAGATTCCTTTTAACATTCTAAAAATAAATAAATCTTTTAACATTCTAAAAATAAATAAATATAAGAAAATATAAGAAATAATAAAATTTAATATATTTAGTTATCTATTATCTATACTATACAAACAAGATATACAAATTCATAATGGATTTGATCTAGATTAAATGAAATCCATGAGTCAGCAGATTACTTATTAAATACATATGTATATCTTAATTCAATTATATTATATCTGAATTGAATTCTAAATCTTTAATTTGAATTTATTTTTATTCGCGAGGAGCTGGATGAGAAGAAACTCTCACGTCCAGTTCTGTAGTAGAGATGGAATTCAAAACAAACCATCAACTATAACCCCAAAAGAACCAGATTCCGTAAACAACATAGAGGAAGAATGAAGGGAATATCTTATCGAGGTAATACTATTTGTTTTGGTAAATACGCTCTTCAGGCACTTGAACCCGCTTGGATCACATCTAGGCAAATAGAAGCAGGTCGACGAGCAATGACACGAAATGCACGTCGCGGTGGAAAAATATGGGTTCGTATATTTCCAGATAAACCGGTTACAGTAAGACCCGCAGAAACACGTATGGGTTCAGGTAAAGGCTCTCCCGAATATTGGGTAGCTGTTGTTAAGCCTGGTCGAATTCTTTATGAAATGGGTGGAGTAACAGAAAATATAGCCCGAAGGGCTATTTCAATAGCAGCGTCCAAAATGCCTATACGAGCTCAATTTATCATTTCGGGCTAAAAAAGAAATAGGCCTTAACTAAAAATAGCAGATGCAGGTTTCTTTTTTTGGACAAACAATATTTCTTTTTTTCTTTGACCCTTGTATTGTAAAAACAGATAAAAAAAAAAAATGATATGATTCAACCTCAGACCCATTTGAATGTAGCAGATAACAGCGGGGCTCGAGAATTGATGTGTATTCGAATCATAGGAGCTAGCAATCGTCGATATGCTCATATTGGTGACGTTATTGTTGCTGTGATCAAAGACGCAGTTCCAAACATGCCTCTACAAAGATCAGAAGTGGTCAGAGCTGTAATTGTACGTACTTGTAAAGAACTTAAACGTGACAACGGTATGATAATACGATATGATGACAATGCTGCAGTTGTGATTGATCAAGAAGGAAATCCAAAAGGAACTCGAGTTTTTGGTGCGATTGCCCGAGAATTGAGACAGTTCAATTTTACTAAAATAGTTTCATTAGCTCCTGAGGTATTATAAAATGAGACCACGATATGGTTATAGTAGGGTATTTAAAAGAAATAGATTAAGATTCATTTAGTAGATTTTGTCTCACGTATATACCTTTCAAAATTAATATTCATAAACAAATACGTAAAAAAAAAAAAAAGAAAAACATGTTGATTATATCCAAATTTGGAGGCACCAATAATTTTAATTAATCATGGGTAGTGATACTATTGCTGACATAATAACCTCTATACGAAATGCCGATATGTATAGAAAAAGCGTGGTTCGAGTAGCATCTACTAATATCAGCGAAAGTATTGTCAAAATACTTTTACGAGAGGGTTTTATAGAAAACGTGAGAAAACATCGAGAAAACAACAAATATTTTTTGGTTTTAACCCTACGACATCGAAGGAATAGGAAAAGCGCTTATAGAAATCTTTTAAATTTAAAACGGATCAGTCGGCCGGGTCTACGAATCTATTCTAACTATCAAAGAATTCCTAGAATTTTAGGTGGGATGGGTGTTGTAATTCTTTCTACATCTCGGGGTATAATGACAGACCGAGAGGCTCGACTAGAAAGAATAGGCGGAGAAATTTTGTGTTATATATGGTAATCTTTCTAATATCCGAATTGAATATGAAACTTCTTATTTGTGAAAAAGAAAAGAGAAGTGCTGGGTTGTCTAATAGGGTTCTTCCTCCACTAGTTAATACTTCAAGGGGGTTTTGCCTGGAATGAAAGAACAAAAATGGATTCATGAAGGTTTAATTACTGAATCGCTTCCCAACGGTATGTTCCGGGTTCGTTTAGATAATGAAGATATAATTCTAGGTTATGTTTCAGGAAAGATCCGACGTAGTTTTATACGGATACTGCCAGGCGATAGAGTCAAAATTGAAGTAAGTCGGTATGATTCAACCAGAGGTCGTATAATTTATCGACTCCGCAACAAAGATTCGAAAGATTAGGTGTTTCCCTATTTATTTCGTAGGAATACCATTAAAAATTGAAAATTTCAAGAAACTTTTTTTCTTCCAAGAAGTAGATTCAAAATTAAAGTAAGGAGTGGCAAATATGAAAATAAGAGCTTCCGTTCGTAAAATTTGTGAAAAGTGTCGACTAATACGTCGTAGGGGACGAATTATAGTAATTTGTTCGAACCCAAGACATAAACAAAGACAAGGATAATAAGACTCATTAAAGACCTGATATACAAATAGGGAATCTGTTTTGACATGAAATGGATATATCCATATATCTCTGACTCAAATTTATGAGATGATAAAATATGGCAAAAGCTATACCGAAAAAGGGTTCACGTGGACGTATTGGTTCACGTAAGAGTACACGTAAAATACCAAAGGGGGTTATTCATATTCAAGCAAGTTTCAATAATACCATTGTGACTGTTACAGATGTACGGGGGCGAGTGGTTTCTTGGTCCTCCGCCGGTACTTGTGGCTTCCGAGGTACAAGAAGAGGGACGCCATTTGCTGCTCAAACCGCAGCGGCAAATGCTATTCGTGCAGTAGTAGATCAAGGTATGCAACGAGCAGAAGTCATGATTAAAGGTCCCGG